ATACACCCGTAACAAGTCCCTATATGATTTCTGGTGGAATCGGAAAGCACTAAGTACAAGCAAGATACACAGTTGCCCCTTGGAAGTCTCAAGGGAATGTGACTAATGGAATATGTAGGAATAGTAAGACCTATTGTTGCCTTTCATAAACAAAAAGCAGAAAAAAAAATATACCATCAAGATATATAACTATCTATCACATACTCCTAATTTCCCATCTAAGCCTTACTGTCTCTACTTCTGTGAAATGTGAAACAATTGGAAGACACCCTATTACATTCTTGGCGGGATTACCCCAACGAAAGCACTTTTTCCACTTTTATTCTATAAAAGTCAATCACCCATACAATATTAATTGAAAACCTGAGCACTCAGAGACTCTCATGAGTTTGTATGGATACAAAGTATCTTCAGTTCTTTCCACAACTCCTAATTGGATTCCCCACCAGCCTACCCAATCTACTTCAAGACTCAGTCAGTAAACACTAGTAGGGTAAGGAAGTATTTATAGTCCTTCCTATAACCCCTTCTTGGATCCTAGGAGCAAGGATTTACAGTCTCTTAGGAACCTTCCTTTGGATACACGGATTTACGGTCCCTGACTTTCGTAGTTCTGAATCTCACAATTGAATCTTACTATGGATTTGATTCGATTGATAAATCAAATCAATGGCCTGAACGCATCAGGAATCCGTAATTAAGTGAGTATTTCTTTATTTATATTGGTAATTCATATTGGTATGGTACAGGTTTGGGTCACACCCCGATTTTTGAAGAAATAATGGAAAGTCAACCCCCCGATTCTTAAAATTGGGTATCGACAGTCCCCGCCCCTTACCTCTGCTTCTGCCAGGCAAGAATTTTGTGAGTTCTATTAGTTTAGTAGGGTAAGAAATTCCGAGTCTTTTGTTAATCAGGCGACACCCGGATTTGAACTGGGGAAAAAGGATTTGCAGTCCCCCGCCTTACCACTCGGCCATGCCGCCAAAACGATACAAAATAGATATAGATGGAAATATTCTGGGGAATTGCTGAACCATTTCTTTTTTTTGATTGGGTCCTGTTGTTCTCTTAGATTGATTGTATTTCAAAACACACAACACCTAAATAAAAGCTTTCCCCTTTTTTTCTATTGAAAGATAAAAATGGATTTCCAGTCACAGAATCCAAAATTCAGAGCAAGTTGGAAGCATTAATGACTGTGAATTCATGAAAGGTTCTTGGATTTTGATCTCCAATTTGGTTTCCTTAATGACATAAGGAGATCAAATTGATATACGACTAATCAGTCTCAATTCTTTTCCATAATTAATCCTTTTCAATTTCAATTATAACAACAATTATGTGTATATGTAAACCCCAGAACAGAAATTCTTACACGGATACCTAGTCAGGTATCTTATCTACATATTCCTATTAGGAAATCGTCGTGCTTGCATTTTTCATTGAATATATTGAATATAAAATAGAAATTTGGATATAGCACGACCTATGTTGCCTCAAGGGAACTTCGATAAAAGATGGGATATACGGATAGCTAGATAGTTATATCTGCATGTACTTAATAAATATGACTTCTCTTACGCACTTCAATCGTATTCTACTAATTAACAAATGGGTAGAAATATCTTTTCTCTCTGCGAATCATTTTTTGAACAACGGAATCGATGAAATAAATTAAGTGTTAAAATCAAAGTCAACTCTATACGGTTCCTGATTATTCTGTCTTTATCTCACTCATTCTTTATCTCACTCATAGAGAACAGATTCAATTCCGAATCCATTTATGGTACCCAATCTGGTCGTAATATCATAAGGTAGAAATTGGATCTATTTTGATATTCTATACAAGACTCCATAAGTCTAAGTGGCAGAATTTTGTTTCCAGGAATGTTTTCTCAATTCATTTCCATTTGTATCTGTCGCAAATTCGAATTTGAGTCACATTTTTTTTTATTCCTCCGTTCATACGTATTTAGTACATATATATATATGTATATGGGGTTGGATAAAATTTCATGTTGTTCAAATGAGCAAAATATACATTCCATCGTTGCTAGATCAATCTATATGGTTCAACGAAGAGTGAGCCAATAGTTGGATTTTTTCGATAAACGGAAAACTTAAGATGTTCCGGGATGGAAATGAGGGAATGTATACAATACCAGGGTTTAGTCAGATACAATTTGACGGATTTTGTAGGTTCATTGATCAAGGCTTGATGGAAGAACTTCATAAGTTTCCAAAAATTGAAGATACAGATCAAGAAATTGAATTTCAATTATTTGTGGCAACATATCAATTGGCAGAGCCCTTGATAAAAGAAAGAGATGCTGTGTATGAATCACTCACATACTCTTCTGAATTATATGTATCCGCGGGATTAATTTGGAAAACCGGTAGAGATATGCAAGAACAAACCGTATTTATTGGAAATATTCCTCTAATGAATTCCCTGGGAACCTCTCTAGTAAGTGGAATATACAGAATTGTAATCAAT